TGATAAATATATTAGAATATTTAGTGCCGATTTATTTTTTTGGTTTTTTGGTCGAAAATTTTAGGTTATCAAATATTTGTGCTAAAAAATTGAATCACATATATATATATATATAATACGATGCCAATTTATACTTCAACTTATTGGATCATACGTTCTTGAGTCCTTCTTGGTTTAGGGGTTTGACAAGAATAGCAGGATTACTTCGAGCGTAGGGGGGTAGGGGGGTTTGTCGCGCAAAAACCAAAAGGGGGGCATATATTAAGTATAGTTGAACAATAGATGTATATGTTATGCACTTGAGTTATTAATATGTAGTTCTTAAATTATGTCTTATAATAATTAAACTATATTATCACATTCAAGTAAAATGTTCCACCTTAATTTAATATCTTTAGGATGCACTTTGAGATGCAAGTTGAAAAGGAAACAAAAAAAAAGATACCCTATGCATTTAAAAGAATGCTCGGCTAGGTGGGTAACGAGACATATGTACTACACCATTAATCAAATGCCAGATATAATTATCCGAGGGTGGAGTAAAACAGTTATGGACCTGAAATAGGAACCAGATGCCAGTAATAGTTCACATTGTGCAACCCCCACAGTTTGTGTCCCTGATTCTATCATGCATGATATGCAATTATATAAACCAGTTGGTGGTTTCTTACTACATTAATATTTTTAAAAGAAACCTTAGTTGAGTCATTCGAGGAAAAATTTGAGGTCAAATTTTTGGGGAATAAATAAATTACCCAAGTTAAAATAAAATATTTATGAGTTTTAATAATATGGTTTATGCATAGCTTCATAATTAGTACTTGCTTTATGTTCTAAATAATTTAATGGTGTTAATACATATATGTATTACATACATATATGTATTATATACATAGTATATACTATGTCATAAAGGGACTATTTCAGAAAATAGTTTAACGTTAGAATTCTGGCTTTGGGTGCCAGGGGTAGGAGTTAGAATCTCCTTTTTCTGGGCGCTAGGGAGGGATTTAACCTCCGATCTTCGGATTACAAGACCGGTGCTTTTAAACTAAGCTACTAGTGCAAATTATTTTAGTGCTTTATTTTCTAATCATCCGGCTATTGGTATTATAATTAAGAATAATATGAAATATAGTACGGATGCGATTTGTCCAATAATAATGAATGGATGTTCTACTGGTATTCCGCCAATTCAGGTTAAGATTACTATGTCTGCTACTAATGTTCAGAAGAGGAATTGGGTAATTGGGCGGAATGTGAGACCTTGTTGTTTTGAGGTATGTAGTAGTGGGACTACTATGAGCACTAAAATTGAAAATAGTAATGCTAAAACTCCTCCCAGTTTGTTTGGAATTGATCGTAAAATGGCGTAGGCAAATAAGAAGTATCATTCTGGTTTAATATGAGGTGGTGTTACTAATGGATTGGCTGGAGTAAAGTTTTCTGGATCTCCTAAAAGATTCGGAGAAAATAGTGCTAATAATATAAGGGCTAGAAGTATAATTGCGAATCCAAGGAGATCTTTGTAAGTGAAGTATGGGTGGAATGGAATTTTATCTGTATCTGAATTTAAACCGATTGGGTTATTTGATCCAGTTTCGTGTAAAAAGAGGAGATGAAGAATGGTTATGGCTGCTACAATAAATGGGAAAAGGAAATGAAATGCGAAAAATCGTGTGAGTGTTGCGTTGTCTACTGAGAAGCCCCCTCAAATTCATTGTACTAATATATCTCCTATGTATGGTACGGCAGATAGGAGGTTTGTAATTACTGTAGCCCCTCAGAAAGATATTTGTCCTCATGGGAGAACGTATCCTACGAAAGCCGTTATTATAACTAATAGTAATAATACAACTCCAATATTCCATGTTTCTTTATAAAGGTAGGATCCATAATATAATCCTCGAGCAATATGTATGTAAATACAAATAAAAAAGAATGATGCTCCGTTGGCGTGAATATTACGAATTAGTCAACCGTAATTTACATCACGACAAATATGTATAACAGATGAAAATGCGGTTGAGATGTCTGAGGTGTAGTGTATAGCTAAAAATAAACCTGTTAAGATTTGGGTAATTAAACATAGACCTAGTAGAGATCCAAAATTTCATCATGATGAAATATTTGATGGTGTTGGTAGATCAACTAATGCTTCGTTAACAATTTTAATTAAAGGGTGTGTTTTGCGTAGGCTTGCCATTAGTGGTTCTTGTAGTTGAATAACAACGATGGTTCTTCAAGTCATTGGTCTCGGTTAAAGTCTGAGCAAGAATTATGACTTATTTTATGTTTATATTATTAATAGCTTTGGTTGTTGGTTTAGTTGCTGTTGCTTCTAATCCAACACCATATTTTGCTGCTTTTGGTTTAGTAGTTGCGGCTGGGGTTGGTTGTGCAGTTTTAGTTGGTCATGGAGGTTCTTTTTTATCCCTGGTTCTTTTTTTAATTTACTTAGGTGGGATGTTAGTAGTTTTTGCTTATTCAGCAGCTTTAGCTGCTGAACCTTTCCCGGAAGCTTGAGGCAGTCGTTCTGTATTAGGTTATGTATTGGTTTATTTATTAGGGGTTGGCTTAATAGCTGGCTTTTTTTGAGGGGGGTGATATGAGGGTTCTTGAGTAGTTTTAGATGGGTTGAAAGAATTTTCTGTTTTACGTGGTGATATTAGTGGTGTAGCTATAATATATTCTTCTGGGGGTATTATATTAGTAATTTGTGCATGAGTATTACTTTTAAGCTTACTTGTTGTATTAGAATTAACTCGTGGGTTAAGTCGTGGAGCTCTTCGGGCGGTTTAAATTAGAGTTGGGATAGTTGCTAGAATTAAGGTAAAGAGGAAAATTGTTAAATATGTTTTAATTATTCCCCGGGTCGTGTCATTTATTATTTTGGCCATGTTTGTTTGTGTTATTGTTAGGCTTTTTGGTCCAATAGCTTCAAGTCATGTTTTATCTAGTTGTGTAGCAGCTGTTTGGCCTATAGTAAGTTTAAGCTTTGGTAGTAAACGGTGGGTAATTGCTGGAAAGAATCCCAGTATATTAGAAAAGTGATGTATTTTAATATTAGGAGTAATTTTTATTTGTTTGCTTGTTAGATTGGCTAATTCTATAGCTGTTAGTAGGCCTACAATTGTAACTAAAAGAGCTGTTGTTTTCATAATTGTTGGTATGGTTATAATAGGTGTTTTTATTGGTAGGAAGTTTTGTGTAATAATAAGACCTGCAATAATACTTCCCCAGGCAAGTCGTTTAATAGAATTAATCACTAAGGGATTATTTTCATTAATTGGAGATAAAGGTAGAAATCGTGGAGTTCCCATTGTTACAAAGTATACTAGTCGAAAGCTATATACTGCAGTAAATGATGTGGCAATTAGTGTAAGGGTTAGGGCTCAGGCGTTTAAGTATGAGGTATTTAAGGCTTCAATAATTGCGTCTTTTGAGAAGAATCCTGCTAAGAATGGGGTTCCTGTAAGGGCTAGGCTACCAATTGTAAAATAAGTTGATGTAGCTGGCAACATTTTGAATAAACCACCTATTTTTCGAATATCTTGTTCATCATTTAAACTATGAATAATTGATCCGGAACATAGAAAAAGTATGGCTTTGAAAAAGGCGTGGGTGCAGATATGAAGAAATGCTAGTTGTGGTTGATTTAAGCCAATTGTAACTATTATTAAGCCTAATTGGCTTGAGGTTGAAAAGGCTACAATTTTTTTAATATCATTTTGTGTTAAAGCACAGGTAGCTGTAAATAAAGATGTTAATGCTCCTAGACATAAACAGATGGTTAGTATTAGTTGATTATTTTCTATTAATGGGTGTAGTCGAATTAGTAAAAAAATACCTGCAACTACTATTGTGCTTGAATGGAGTAGGGCAGATACTGGTGTGGGGCCTTCCATGGCTGAAGGAAGTCAAGGGTGGAGGCCAAATTGGGCTGATTTCCCTGTTGCTGCTAATGAAAGTCCTAAAAGAGGAACTGTTATATCAAAGTGATTTGATAATGTGAATATTTGTTGAATTTCTCATGAGTTAAGATTTATTGCGAATCAAGCTATTGCTATAATTAATCCAATATCTCCTACTCGATTGTAAATAACGGCTTGAAGGGCTGCAGTATTAGCATCTGCTCGGCCATGTCATCAACCAATTAGTAAAAATGATATAATTCCTACACCTTCTCAGCCAATAAACAGTTGAAATATATTGTTAGCTGTAACTAGAATAATTATAGCAATTAGAAATGTTAATAAATATTTAAAAAATCGATTAATGTTAGGGTCTGAATGTATATATCATAATGCAAATTCTAGAATAGATCATGTAACGTAAAGGGCAATGGGTACAAAGATTAATGAATAGTGATCAAATTTAAAGCTAATATTAATATCAAATGTTTGAGTATTTATCCATTGTCAATTTGTAATGATTCCTTCTGTTTTTAAGTTAAGAAAAATTATAAGTGGTAATAGACTAATTCAGAATGCAGAGTTTACGGCAGTTTTTGTTATTTCTGCTAAACTAGATTTTTGTGGTTTTGGATTTAATGTTGTAATTAATGGGTATATTAAGATAATAAAGATTAGTAGAAGCGATGAGTGTATAATCAATGTCATATTAGTTTCTACTTGGATTTGCACCAAGAGTTTTTGGTTCCTAAGACCAGTGGATGAACTATTATCCTTTAGAAACTTGAGGAAGCCGCGGATTTTAACCACGGTGTGTAAGTATTAGCAGTGCTTACTATTTTCTGTACTACCCCGGTGAGTAAGGGGGTTTTAACCCCTGTCTTTAGAATCACAATCTAATATTTTTATTAAACTATACTTACAATAACATCAGCCTCATATAAGTTCTGGTTTTATTACTAAAAGGATAACTGGTATTAAATGCATTGTTATTAAGAGGTGTTCTCGGGTATGGTATGGTTGTAATGCTATAATGTGATTTGGTGTAGGGCCTCGTTGTGTCATAAGAAATAAATATAATGAATATCCTGCTGTAATTAGAGTGCCAAGGCCTGTTATTAAAATTGTTCAAGGGGATCAATTAAATAGTGTTGTAATAATTATAATTTCTCCTATGAGATTAGGTAATGGTGGGAGTGCTAGATTTGCTAAGTTAGCAATAAATCATCATGTTGCGGTTAGTGGGAAAATAATTTGTAATCCTCGAGCAAGTATTATTGTTCGGCTATGAGTTCGTTCATATATTGTGTTAGCTAAACAAAATAGTGCTGAGGATACTAATCCATGTGCAATTATTAAAATAATTGCTCCTGAAAATCCTCATGGGGTTTGAATTAAAATTCCTCCTGCTACTAATCCTATATGGCTTACTGATGAGTAAGCAATTAATGATTTTAAATCTGTTTGTCGTAAGCAGATTGATCCTGTTATAATGATTCCTCAAAGGGCTAAAATAATAAAGGGGTAAGCTAGTTCTTTAGATAAGGGGTCTAGTATAATTATTATTCGTATTATTCCATATCCCCCTAGTTTTAGTAACACTGCTGCTAGTACTATGGATCCTGCTACTGGGGCTTCTACGTGTGCTTTTGGTAATCACAGGTGTACCCCATATAATGGTATTTTTACTAAAAATGCAATTAAACATCCTGCTCATCAGATTATATGTCCTCAGGAATTTAGTTGAAGTGGTTGTGAGTATTGAATTACTAGCATTGATAGGGTCCCTGTAGAATTTTGTAATATAAGTAAGGCAATTAGAAGAGGGAGTGATCCTGTTAAAGTATAAAATAAAAAATAAGTACCTGCATTTAGTCGTTCAGTTTGGTTACCTCAGCGAGTAATAATAATTAAGGTTGGAATAAGTGTAGCTTCAAATATAATATAAAATATAATGATTTCTGTAGCTCCGAATGCTAGAATTAAAAAGGCTTGTAAAGAAGTAAGTAGTGTAATATATGTGCGTTGTCGGTTGACTGGTTCTGGGTTAATGTGATTCTGGCTGGCTAAAATCATAAGTGGGAGTAATCAGCATGTAAGTACTAGTAGTGGTGTTGATAGAGGATCTGTAGCTAAATATAAATTTGAGTAAGTTCATCCTGTTTCTGATGTTCATTTTAATCAAGTTAAACTGATTAAAGCGATTAATAAACTGTGGGCAGTTGAAGCAGTTCATAATCATTTAGGTGAAATTAGTCAAATTATTGGAAATATTATAACTGTGGGAATTAATACTTTTAACATTGTAGAAGGTTAAGGTTTTGTAATCGGTCAGTTCCGTGAGTTCGAGCTGTAGCTACTAATAGTGCTAACCCGACACTTGCTTCGCAAGCGGAAAAAGCTAAAAGTAGTATTGGAGCTGTTGAGAATCCTGTGGTTTCAAGTTGTAAAGATCATAAGGCTAATGCAATAAATAGAGATAATATTATTCCCTCTAAACATAATAATGCGGAGAGTAGGTGGGTTCGGTGAAATGCTAGTCCTATTAAACCTAGAATAAATGCTGAACTAAAACTAAAATGTACGGGTGTCATAAGGGAGTCGTGGAATTAAACCACGGTTTTCTGAGCCGAAATCAGAGGTCTTTTTTTGGACTAGCTCCCTATTCTGCTCATTCTAAGCCCCCTTGAATTCATTCATAAATTAATCCAAGAGTTAATAAAATTAAGACTGTTATAACTCAGAAGAATGTAATGATGGGGTTGGGAAGTTGGTCTCCTCATGGTAATGGAAGAAGTAGGGCAATTTCTAGGTCAAAAAGAAGAAATAAAATAGCAACTAAGAAGAAGCGTAATGAAAATGGTAGTCGAGCAGATCCTAAGGGGTCAAATCCACATTCGTATGGTGAGAGTTTTTCTGCATCTGGATTTATTTGGGGTAGTCAAAAGGATACAATTGCTAAGACTAAAGATAATAATGTTGTAATTAAGAGAATTGTAATAACTAAATTCATTATCTTTCCTTGGGATTTAACCAAGACTGCGTGATTGGAAGTCACTTATACTAACTTTAATACTAGAAAGATTATGAGCCTCATCAGTAAATGGATACGTAAAGGAATAGTCATACTACGTCTACGAAGTGTCAGTATCAAGCAGCGGCTTCAAAGCCAAAGTGGTGTTCTGATGTAAAGTGATATTGTATTTGACGAATAAGGCATACTGCTAAGAATGTTGAGCCAATAATAACATGTAATCCGTGGAATCCTGTAGCTACAAAGAATGTTGATCCATAAACTCCGTCTGCGATTGTGAATGGGGCTTCGTAATATTCTATGGCTTGTAATGCAGTAAAATATAGACCGAGTAAAATAGTTAATATTAAGGATTGAATAGCTTGTTTTCGTTCTCCTTCTATAATGCTGTGATGGGCTCATGTTACTGTTACACCTGATGCTAATAGTACAGCTGTATTGAGAAGTGGAACTTCAAATGGGTCTAGTGGTGTAATTCCTGTTGGAGGCCAGCAGCCTCCTAGTTCAGGTGTTGGTGCTAAACTTGAGTGATAAAAAGCTCAGAAAAATCCTAAGAAAAAGAATACTTCAGAGGTAATAAATAGGATTATACCATATCGTAGTCCTTTTTGTACTGGGGGTGTATGATGACCTTGAAAGGTCCCTTCTCGAATAATATCACGTCATCATTGATATATGGTTAATAATAGTAAAATTAATCCTAAAGTTATTAATGTGGTTGAATTAAAATGGAATCAAATTGCTAAACCAGATGTTATTAGTAAAGCAGCGATAGCTCCGGTTAGAGGTCATGGGCTTGGATCAACTATGTGGTAGGCATGTGCTTGGTGGGCCATTATACGTTTTCTTGCAGATATAGGCTTAAAAGAAGTACAAATACGTATGCTTGAATTATTGCTACTGCAACTTCTAGTAATGTAAGTAGGAATAGTACGGTGGCAGTTAGAATTGCTACAGTAGGTATTATTGGTATTAGAACAAATACTGCTGTGGCAATTAGTTGAATTAATAAATGACCTGCTGTTAGATTGGCTGTGAGTCGAACTCCTAAGGCTAATGGTCGAATGAATAGACTAATTGTTTCGATAATAATTAGTACTGGAATTAGTGGAATTGGTGTTCCTTCTGGTAATAAATGTCCTAGGGCAATTGTTGGTTGATTTCGTATTCCAATAATTACTGTAGCAAGTCATAATGGTACTGCAAATCCTATGTTAAGAGAAAGTTGTGTTGTTGGTGTAAAAGTATATGGTAATAAACCTAGTATATTAATTGTAATTAAAAAAATTATTAATGAGGCTAATAATAGTGCTCATTTGTGACCTCCTAAGTTTAGTGGTATTATTAATTGATTTGTAAATCGATTAATAAATCACCCTTGAATTGTAGTAAGTCGGTTATTGATTCATCGGGATGATGGGGTTGGATATAGTACCCATGGTAGTGCAATTGCAATGCCAATGAGAGGTACTCCTAAGTATGAAGGGCTTGCAAATTGGTCAAAGAAGCTTGTTATCATGGTCAGTCTCAGGATTCAGTTTTGTGTTTTTCAGCACTTACTGGAGTTGGTTCATTTGGTGAAATGTGATTTAAAATTTTAGTTGGGATAACGGTTAAGAAAACTAGTCAGGAAAAGATTAAGATTGCAAATCATGGGCCAGGGTTTAATTGTGGCATTTCACTAGGGGTGGTCGGGAATCACCAGTCTTTGGCTTAAAAGGCCAACGCTTTGTCCAGTATTTAGCTTCCTAGCGAGGCGTCTTCTAGTATTAGTGATGATCAATTTTCGAAGTGTTCTAGTGGTACTGCTTCAACTACAATTGGTATAAAACTATGATTTGCTCCGCAGATTTCTGAGCATTGTCCATAAAATAACCCTGGACGGGATGCGATGAAGGCAACTTGATTTAATCGTCCTGGTACTGCGTCTATTTTTACTCCTAAGGATGGAACAGCTCATGAATGTAATACATCTTCAGCAGATACTAACACTCGAATTGGGGATTCTATGGGAATTACTATTCGGTGATCTGTTTCTAAAAGTCGGAATTGTCCTGGAGTTAAGTCTTGGGTTGGTACCATGTAAGAATCAAAACCTAAGTTTTCATAATCTGTATATTCATAGCTTCAATATCATTGATGGCCCATTGCTTTAATTGTAAGGTGTGGATCATTAATTTCGTCTATAAGATAAAGAATTCGTAGGGATGGTAAGGCAATTAATACTAAAATAACTGCCGGGAGAATGGTTCATACAATTTCAATTTCTTGAGAGTCTAAAATATATTTATTAGTAAGTTTGGTTGATACTATTGCAATAATAATATACAATACTAAAGTACTGATTAGGAAAACGATTATTAATGCATGGTCATGAAAATGAAGAAGTTCTTCTATAACGGGTGATGCCGCGTCTTGGAATCCTAATTGTGCTGGGTGTGCCATTAAGTTTTAGTTAAGATATGCGTGAATTTAACCCGCAATTTCACCTTGACAAGGTGATGTAATATTCATTTTACTAATATCTTAAAGAAAGTGACAGAATGGGTGTGTGGCTGGCTTGAAACCAGCATATGGGGGTTCAATTCCTCCCTTTCTCGTTAATTTGATTGAATTTGAACGAATGCTGGTTCTTCGTATGTATGATAAGGGGGTGGGCAGCCATGTAGTCATTCTACATTTGTTGCTGTTAATTCTACTGATAGTACTTCTCGTTTTGCGGCAAATGCTTCTCATAAAATAAATAGGAATATAATTACTGCAATTAAAGAGATTAATGATCCAATAGATGATACGGTATTTCATAAAGCATAAGCATCTGGGTAATCGGAATATCGTCGTGGTATACCTGCTAGACCTAGGAAGTGTTGTGGGAAGAATGTTAAATTTACCCCAATAAATATAACACCAAAATGAATTTTGGTTCAAGTACTGTGAAGAGTATATCCGGTTAATAGTGGGAATCAATGTACAAATGCTGCTATAATAGCAAATACGGCACCTATTGATAATACATAATGGAAGTGGGCAACTACATAGTATGTGTCATGAAGAACAATGTCAAGTGATGAATTGGATAGTACGATTCCTGTTAAGCCACCTACTGTAAATAAAAAGATAAAACCTAGAGCTCATAATATTGGTGTTTCTCATTTGATGGATCCTCCATGAAGTGTGGCTAATCAGCTAAAGACTTTTACACCTGTTGGAATTGCGATAATTATTGTGGCAGATGTAAAATATGCACGAGTGTCTACATCTATACCAACAGTAAATATGTGGTGAGCTCATACAATAAATCCTAGTAATCCGATGGCTATTATGGCTCAAACTATGCCTATATAACCAAATGGTTCTTTTTTACCTGAATAATAAGCTACAACGTGAGAAATAATTCCGAACCCTGGAAGAATAAGAATATAGACTTCTGGGTGACCAAAGAATCAGAATAAGTGTTGATAAAGAATTGGATCACCTCCTCCAGCAGGATCAAAGAAAGTGGTGTTAAGGTTTCGGTCTGTTAGAAGTATTGTAATTCCAGCAGCTAAGACAGGTAGTGAAAGAAGAAGTAAGACAGCAGTTACTAATACAGATCATACAAATAATGGTGTTTGATATTGGGAAATAGCTGGAGGTTTCATGTTAATAGTTGTAGTAATAAAATTAATAGCCCCTAAAATTGATGATACACCTGCTAAGTGAAGTGAAAAAATTGTTAAGTCTACTGATGCTCCTGCGTGAGCTAAGTTTCCTGCGAGGGGTGGGTATACTGTCCATCCTGTTCCTGCCCCAGCTTCTACCCCTGATGAGGCTAAAAGTAAAAGAAATGATGGTGGTAGTAATCAAAAGCTTATGTTATTTATTCGGGGGAATGCTATGTCAGGGGCTCCAATTATAAGTGGTACTAGTCAATTTCCAAACCCACCAATAAGGATTGGTATTACTATAAAGAAAATTATTACAAAGGCGTGGGCAGTAACAATAACGTTATAAATTTGGTCATCACCTAAAAGCGATCCGGGTTGACTTAATTCAGCCCGAATTAAAAGGCTTAAGGCGGTTCCCACTATTCCGGCTCAGGCACCAAATACAAGATAAAGGGTACCAATGTCTTTGTGATTAGTAGAAAAAAATCAGCGTGTGATTGCCACAGGTAGGGTAGCCGAGTGTCAGGCGGTGGGTTGTAGCCCCGAAGACAAAGGTTTAAGTCCTTTTCCTATCAGCCCCGTGGTGTATAACATTTCAGATTGCAAATCTGAAGAAGCAGACTAATTTCCTGCCGGGGCTTTTTCCGCCTTTTTTCTGACGGCGGAAAAAGTAGGTGGATGCTCGCTGGCTTGAGCGTTTAGCTGTTAACTAAGAGTTTGTAGGATCGAGGCCTTCCCACCTAGTAAGGCCTTAGCTTAATAAAAGTATCTGATTTGCAGTCAGAGGATGTGAGTTAATATCTTGCAGGCCTTAACAGGGATTAGAAGATTTTCACTTCTACTTAAAGCTTTGAAGGCTTTTGGTCTTTTGTTATCCTAAATCCCTAAGAAATTAATGCTATGATAGCGGGGGTTATTGGTAGTAACCCTAGGGTGGTTATAGTAAAAATTGATAATGGCAGAGAGGTTTGGGTTATTTGGGTCCGTCAGGAGGTTATTAAGTTTGTTGTGTTTGGGGAAATTGTTAATGTTATTGCATAACATAAACGTAAATAAAAATATAAGCTAATTAGGGCAGCTATAGCTATTATTGTAGCAATAATTGGTATATCTTGTTTTGTTAGTTCTTGTAAAATTAGTCATTTTGGTATAAATCCTGTTAGTGGTGGTAAGCCACCTAATGACAATAATGCTAGCGCTGTTGTTACTATTAAAATTGGGTTTTTTGATCATGTTGTTGATAATACATTAATTTTAGTTGTTATTAACATTTTTAGTGTTAAGAATGCTGTAGATGTTATGATAATATATAACCCTAGAGTTATTAAGGTTAGTTGTGGTATATATTGAATAATAATAACTATTCATCCTATGTGTGCGATTGAGGAGTATGCTAGAATTTTTCGTAGTTGAGTTTGATTTAATCCTCCTCATCCCCCAATTAAAGTTGATGTAATTCCTAGTAATGTAAGTAGTAGAGGGTTAATATTTTGTGCTGTTTGAATAATTAATGCAAATGGGGCAAGTTTTTGTCAGGTAGATAAGATTAGTCCTGTTGTTAAATCTAACCCTTGTAAGACTTCTGGCATCCAGAAGTGTATGGGGGCTAATCCAATTTTTAGTGCTAAGGCTATGGTAAATGTTGTGCTAGCAAGGGGGTTTGATAAGTCATTAATATTTCATTCTCCTGTTATTCAAGCGTTTGTAGTGCTTGCAAATAGAATTATTGCTGCTGCAGTGGCTTGTGTTAAGAAATATTTTGTGGTTGCTTCTACTGCGCGTGGATGGTGGTGTTGTGCTATTAAGGGGGTGATAGCTAGGGTATTAATTTCCAAACCCATTCAAGCTAAAAGTCAGTGAGAACTGGCAAAGGTGAGGGTAGTTCCTAGTCCTAGGCTTGAGATTAAAATGGTTAATACATAGGGATTCATTAACAGAGGAGGGATTTTAACCGTCATGTTCGGGGTATGGGCCCGAAAGCTTTTTTAGCTGACCCTGTCTTAGAAAGTGGTGTAAAGGAAGCACCTGGAGTTTTGATCTCCTGAGTATGGGTTCAATTCCCTTCTTTCTAGGAACTGAGGGGATTTTAACCCCTATAAATCACTCTATCAAAGTGTTCCTTTAACATTCAGGCACAGTTCCTTAAGTTAAAGTTGTGGGGGAAGTCCTGCTAATGCGATTGGTAGAGCGGTGTGTCATAATACAAAAGCAAGTGTTAATGGAAGAAAGTTTTTTCAAACTAAATGTATTAGTTGATCATATCGAAATCGGGGATATGAGGCTCGGACTCATAAAAATATAATGGATAATAATGCGGCTTTAATTATTAGGTTTATTGTTGTAAATTCTGGAAAATTTGGTATGTGTGAGGCTCCTAAAAATAATACGGCTGATAATGTATTTATTAATAAGATGTTAGCATATTCTGCCAGAAAAAATAGTGCGAAAGGTCCCCCTGCATATTCTACATTAAAACCAGATACTAATTCAGATTCACCTTCTGTTAAGTCGAATGGTGCTCGATTTGTTTCTGCTAATGTTGAGATATATCACATTGCGGCTAATGGTCAAGCAGGGATTAATAATCAAATGCTTTCTTGGGTAATATTAAATGTTTGTAGGGTATAACCCCCTGAAAAGATAATAATAGAAAGTAAGATTAATCCTAGGCTTACTTCATAAGAAATTGTTTGGGCTACTGCTCGTAGAGCTCCAATTAGGGCATATTTTGAATTTGATGCTCATCCTGATCCTAAGATTGAGTATACCGCTAAACTAGACAAGGCTAAAATAAATAAAATACCTAAGTTTAAATCAGTCACTGGGTGAGGTATAGGAATTGGGGCTCATAGTATTATAGCTAGGGTTAGTGCAAGTATTGGGGTAGTTAAGAATAAAAATGGGGATGATGTAGATGGTCGTACTGGTTCTTTAATAAATAGTTTTACTCCGTCAGCAATGGGTTGTAGTAATCCATACGGTCCTACTACATTGGGCCCCTTTCGTAATTGTATATATCCTAATACTTTTCGTTCAATTAATGTGAGAAAGGCTACTGCTAATAATACAGGTACAATGTAGGCTAGCGGGTTAATTAGGTTGGTAATTAAGGTGTTTAGCATAAACTGGGAAGAGGATTTGAACCTCTGGCTAAAAGGGCTTAGGCCTTTCGCAATTTACCATGCTCTGCCACCCCAGTATGTCCTTATTTTGGTTAGTTGGGATTTTTGCCCTCCTTTACCCATATTTATTTGTTTTCATAAATTAGGGGTGGGGCGTGCCTTAAGCATGGGCCCCTCTTTTCCGATCCTTTCGTACTAGGAAAAGTAGCTTTACAGATAGAAACTGACCTGGATTACTCCGGTCTGAACTCAGATCACGTAGGACTTTAATCGTTGAACAAACGAACCCTTAATAGCGGCTGCACCATTAGGATGTCCTGATCCAACATCGAGGTCGTAAACCCCCTCGTCGATATGAACTCTGGGAGAGGATTGCGCTGTTATCCCTAGGGTAACTTGGTTCGTTGATCGGTTTTAGTTAACCGGATCTTTATGGTCAGATGTTCTGTGGCTTTGAGATGTCTCTCTTGGTTTTAGGGTTTACCCCTTTCCACTTGGAGGCTTTGTTTTCCTCCGTGGTCGCCCCAACCGAAGGCAATTATTTCATTTACCACAAAGTTAAAAATTGCTTTTTATTGAGTTGCTTAACGTGGTTGAGTTTTTACCTTAAGCTCCAAAGGGTCTTCTCGTCTTGTATATTTATACCCGCTTCTGCACGGATAGATCAATTTCACTGACTTGAAATGGGAGACAGTTAAGCCCTCGTTTAGCCATTCATACAGGTCTTTATTTAAAAGACAAGTGATTGCGCTACCTTTGCACGGTCAAAATACCGCGGCCGTTAAACTTGTGGTCACCGGGCAGGCTGGACCTCTTATACTTGGTTTTATTGCAAGAGGCGATGTTTTTGGTAAACAGGCGAGGCTTATGTTTGCCGAGTTCCTTCCTTTTCTTTTAGTCTTTCCTTTTAAGCACTCCAGTGTAGGGTTAACGATATTTTGTTGTGGGCTTTTCTTGATTTTATTAATATTTCACATTACTCTCTTTGGTTGAGTTCGTTAATTACCAATGGTTGGTCCGATTTGGTTTACGCTTGTGCTGGGAGAAGGGCTGGCCTTCTTGTTACTCATTTTAGCATAATTTCTTCCATGTTTACATGGATTAACCCAGTACTTTATAGGGGAATAAGATTTTTTATCGGAATAATAAATTTTTCTCTGTTTGAGCTTTAACGCTTTCTATTTAGATGGCTGCTTTTAGGCCCACTAAAACAGTGCATTTTATATATTATGATCTTTATCCTTCTTAAAAGGTTGTGTCCTTGGTTAAAGGGGCTGTACCCCCTTTAACTAACTCTTATTTATTACTTATATATCTTGTATAATTATTTAATGTAAGGTGAATAAGGCTGAACTTCTATTCATTTCTTGGGTAACCAGCTATCACCAAGTTCGGTAAATTTATCACTTCTACCCGGAGTTCTTCCCACTCTTTTGCCACAGAGACGGGTTGGCCCTTATAGGCTGCCTCGGGGTAGCTCACTTGGTTTCGGGGTTTCAAACTAAAGTTCTCTTTGCTTGAGTGTACTTGCTAAATCATGATGCAAAAGGTACAAGATTTAATCTTTGCTTTTTAATGCTTGCATGTTTTATTTCATTTCTCTTTCAGCTTTCCCTTGCGGTACTATTTCTATTGCTTTATGATACCTTTTCTGTCTCCCATACTTAGGTAAAAAAATGGTTTAGTTTTTTATTTTAGTTTATTTTATTATATTTATATTGTTAAATTATAGAATAATTAAGCTAGCTGTTTGGCTCAGGGTGATCCAACTTGCATGGATGTCTTCTCGGTGTAAGTGAGATGCTTAACTAACTCAGCTACACCCTGGGTTTGGTCCAAGTGCACCTTCCGGTACACTTACCGTGTTACGACTTGCCTCCCCTTGTTTTTACTAATTTATTATATATTTTAATTGCATTATGTGGGGAGAGTGACGGGCGGTGTGTACGCGTTTCAGAGCCAAATTCAAAGAGACACTCTATTTCTCTTTTACTGCTAAATCCTCCTTTAAACACTGTTTCATAGTGTATATTCGTTTTATTCTGTATTAGAAAATGTAGCCCATTTCTTCCCACTTCATACGCTACACCTCGACCTGACGTTCTGAGTTGTACTCATTTTGCTTACTTTTATTACCTTCACAGGGTAAGCTGACGACGGCGGTATATAGGCTGGAATAACCAGAAGTGGTGAGGTTGAACGGGGGTTATCGGTTCTAGAACAGGCTCCTCTAGGTGGATCTGAAACACCGTCAGGTCCTTTGGGTTTTAAGCTGGTGCTCGTAGTACCCTGGCGGATATTTTATTGTATATAAATATCTAAGTTTATGGCTAAGCATAGTGGGGTATCTAATCCCAGTTTGTTTCTTAGCTTTCGTGGGTTCAGATAAATTAAATTAAAGCTACTTTCGTGTGTAGGGCTTCGGACACCTAGAAGCGTATGACGGCCAAAGGGCCATTTGGCTTTATTATTTTTAATCCTAACCACCCTTTACGCCGTTGTAGTATCAACTAGGGTCTCTCGTCTAACCGCGGTGGCTGGCACGAGTTTTACCGACCCTCTGAGCTCTAACTAAGTCAAGTTTTCACTTATGGCTTAATGTTTATCACTGCTGAATTCCCTTGGGGGTGTGGCTTGGCCAGGCGTCTTGGGCTAATAATTGTGCCTGATGCCCGCTCCTCTTCCCCGGTAGGGGGATTGAGGGCATATTCACTGGGGTGCGGAGACTTGCATGTGTAAGTTGAGCTATAGCTGATAATAAGGTTGGGACCATGCCTTTGTGCATGCGGAGTCTTCTAAAACCCATCTTAGCATCTTCAGTGCTATGCTTTATTTTAAGCTACGCTAGC